TTAGCTCAGCACCAATCAAGAATGCCCAAGGAATTCCAAGAATTCTTGTTATACATTTGTTCCAACCCTCAATTCTCTTTTCGAGATTCATCGATATTGAATCAATCGAACGCACTTCTAACACCTGTTCCACTTTTGGAAGACCCTGCGTTATATCACCAGATCTTGATTTTTCATATATAAATGTAACTAATGTATCTCCTTCGTAAAGGATTCCCCCATAATGTCCATGAACAGTTGCTCCTGGAGTAGCTAAATAAGGCTTAGCTGATCGTATTACCACAGAGTCAACTTGAACAATTAGAACTTGACCCGATTTTAAATGCGGCCCTTTTTTGGCTATACATACATTTTCACAAAGAAACTGCCCAAGACTAACGATTGTAGATGTCTCTTCACAATAATTGTAATGGAGAAAATACCAATTCAAATTGAATGGATTCAAAATGATGTTACTGCATGAATAGGGATTATAAATTTTCCCATTTTCATCCAGTAAATAATATTTAAATATTTGAAAAATATGTTTTAAATTGTCAAGTTGCAAATAGTTAGTTACCAAGATCTGATTATGGGTTATTAAATGGGAAAATAAATCAAAATTATAAATCGGAAAGCCTGTTCCGAAGGGGCCCAACGAATTCCTAATTGGAATTAGGGAGTCCTTTTTGATTGATTCTTTTATCAGATTGGGAGATTTTACACCGTTGGATGGGCCTATTCGAGAACAATTGGATGATGACAAAATTATCAAAGATTGAGATTCCTTATTTCGATTCAATAACGTATGAATAGTCCCTTGATTTGGATTAAGGGATTCTTGAATCCTTGCCTTGGAATAGGAAGAAATGGAAGAAAACGGATTGACATTAGTGCGATCTGATCCATTCTCAGAGATCAATCCTGAACCCGACAGATCGTTCCTTTTTCCGGTATACGAAACAGGTGACTTCGCTAAGTCGATTCTTAGAAAATCTCTAAGCAAACCATTTGTCCTTATTTCAACAAAGGAAGCACAAGCCTTTTCGATCTTTTTGTCTTGGTCCCAATTCAACACTAAAGAAGTCCGAACTAATTGAATACTTGTGTCCCAAATTTCAAGAATTGGGTCGTAATAAAGGATATAATTGACAACTCGAAGTTGTAGATTATCCCTTTCCTGCAAGAGATCCGGCGGGAAAAGTCTTCCTAAATTTATACCATCCGTTTTTTTATATGGGACTACAGGTTGAACCAAAACAAAATACTTTTTTTCATACCTGGAAAGTTTCATTCGTTGGATATAGAGCCAATTTTTCAATTTTTTGTATTCTTTGGAATTTTGTTTTCCCCCTCCTGGTGGTATCAATCGGAATGCCTTATTTGTCTTTCCAGGAAAATGGATATCTCCAGAAAATATTATCAGTTTAATTTTTTCTGCTTTTTTCTTTACTCGGACCAATCCGCCTACCCGACTTCTTCTATTAAAAGTGATTTGTGTATCTACCCCAATAATACTATTGTGCCGTACCATTATGGAAGAAGATTCGGCCAAAATGTGGACTTCCATGGGAATAAAAAAAAAAGGATTTACTTCCTTTTGGTATTTTGGCCAAAATACCTCGACTCCTCGATACTCAATCAAATCCTCTTCGTTGACGATTGAATTCAGTTCTCTAGTCTCATATTTAGTAAGTCCCGAGGTCTTTTTTATATATCGAGGATCATCGAAATAAGCAAGAATACTATTTCTACGGAGAATACCATTTCTGGGGATTTGAATTGAGATACCTGAAGAAGGTCTTAGTTGGTTCTCGCCTTCTTGAATCGATTCGAGTGGGATGATGAATCTATTTCTTCGCCTCTTTGCCAATAAATCGGAATTCCCGTCCAGAATGGCCGGATATCTGAGATTACAACGACCAGTACATGTCATTCGATTAAGTTCTGAATAATCAGGAATCCTATCTCCTTTTTGATTTTTACCAGAAAAATACGAACTAAAAAATTTGTGTCTCACTTGATTATTACTTACTGAGGGGTTAGAAATATATCTTCGCTTGACAGAAAGAGAATAAGCGTTCATTTGATCTTGATCCTTGTGGATCGAACAGGGGCCTAGACTGGATCTCCAGGGCTCCCCTAATAATATCCATAAATGACTTGTTTTTGGTAAGAGATGAATATTACCATATGTAAATTCAGGTGCATGGTACACATCGGTATTCCAGTGCATTTCGCCCTCTGAGTCAGAATAAATATGTTTTCGAACCTTCTCTTTCAAATTCAAAGTGGATGTTCTCGCGCGAATCTCAGCAATCACTTGTTCTGATTCTACATATTGATCGTTTTGAACTAAAAGAAAACTTTTGGGCGGAATACACACATTGTGTATAATATCTTCACTCTCAATAGTTACATACAAGTCTCTAGAACATAGAAAAGCAGGATGTCCATGACGTGTACGTGTCGGATGAACCAAATCCTCATTGAATTTTATTTTTCCATTAGAAGGGGCTCGCACATGTTCTGCAGTACCCCCTGTGAATACTCCGCCGGTATGAAAAGTTCTTAATGTTAATTGAGTGCCCGGTTCTCCAATAGATTGACCTGCAATAATACCTACAGCTTCTCCCAATTCGACCAGGTCGTCATGAGCTGGACTCCGGCCATAACATAATTGACAAATCCAAGATGTACTCCTACAAGTAAAGGGGGTTCGAATAGAGATTGGTTGTGCTCTAAAAGTTATGAATCTATTGACAAGTCCAACCCCAATATCTTGATTTCTAGTAGCAATGCATCGCGAACCTATATATATATCATCTGCTAATACGCGCCCAATTAATGTTTGGATAAAAATTCTGTCCGCCATCATTCCATTTCGAGGACTTACAGAAATACCTCGAACGGTGCCACAATCTGTTCGACGTACAACAATGTGTTGAACTACTTCAACAAGTCTCCGCGTGAGATATCCTGCATCTGATGTTCGGATAGCGGTATCCACAACTCCTTTACGGGCTCCGTAGCAAGAAATAATATATTCTGTTAAAGAGAGTCCCTCGCGTAAATTGCTTTGAATGGGTAAATCAATCATTTGCCCTTGGGGATCCGACATTAATCCTCTCATACCTACTAATTGATGTACCTGAGATGCATTTCCTCTGGCTCCCGAAAAAGACATTATATGGACTGGATTAAAAGGATCGGTCATCCGAAAATTAGGAGTCATTTCTTGTCGCAAATATTCACTTGTGGCATACCATATCTCGATCGATTGACGTAATTTTTCTACCGCGTGTACATTCCCATAATGATGGTGTTTTTCCAAAATAAAACTTTGTTGTTCAGCGTCTTGAACTAGCCATCTTTTAGAAGGTATTGTTAAAAGATCATCAATTCCTAATGAAATGGATGCGGCGGTAGCTTGTCGGAAACCCAGAGTCTTTACTTGATCCAGGATATGTGATGTATATCCTATTCCATAGTGATCAATAAATCGACTAATAAGTCGTTTCATGGCAGTTCCGTCTATCACTTTATTGTGAAAGACCTGAGTGGGCCGTTCCGCCATCAGTACCTCCATATTGCGCTGAGTAGAATTTGACAATGGGTTTGAGTCAGTGATTGGAAAACTTCCTTTTCTAGATCTTGATTCACGTAGAAATTCCGCAATTATGGTCCTAGTTAACCCGGCGAGACTCGAATTCCCCCCGGTAGCATAGAATTACAACAGCCCTGCCAAAACCCCTGTATGGCTTCTTCTATTTCTCGATAAAGAGAAATATGACCAAGAGTGGTTCGAATATATATATAAAGAATTTCTTTTTTTATACTTCTTACTATTAGATAGTGTCCATAAATCTCATAATAGGTCCCCAAAGATTCATAGTGAATTTCGATGGGAGCTTCTCTTGCAGCAATAACGCGTTGATCTAGTTGCCACCGCAGCCACAAAGGACTACCTAAATTGATTTGTTTTTGCCGATAAGCTCCGATTGCATCATAGGCATTACAAAAAAAGGGTTCTTTTTTTTTTGTATACTGATAGTTATTATCTTCATTTTGAGAATTTCTACGATTACATGGATTATACCTATTTACACAAATACCTCGACGATTTCCACTCGTTAAGACATAGAGTCCACTAAGCATATCTTGAGTTGGTGCAGAAATGGGATCTCCAATAGTTGGAGACAAAAGATTCATATGAGAAAACATAAGTAAACGTGCTTCTGCTTGAGCCTCCAAAGATAAAGGCACATGAACAGCCATTTGATCCCCGTCAAAGTCTGCATTGAAGCCCTTACAAACTAATGGATGTAAACAAATAGCACGCCCTTCCACTAAAACGGGGAGGAATGCCTGTATGCCTAATCTATGGAGAGTAGGCGCTCTATTCAGCAATACAGGATGGTCATCCAGAATTTCCTGAAGTATTTCCCATACAATCGGTTTTTTTTTCCGAATTTGACTCTTAGCAACTCCTATGTTCGAAGCAAGATGTTTTCTAATTAGGTCACGAATTACAAATGCCTGGAAAAGTTCTATTGCTATTTCGCGAGGCAATCCACATCGATGTAATGAAAGTGAAGGGCCCACGACAATAACTGACCGCCCTGAATAATCAACCCGTTTACCAAGCAGAGTCTCGCGAACTCTTCCTTCTTTTCCTTCAATTACATCTGAAAGCGACTTGTAAACTCTATTATGATCATCCCTCATTGGTTGTCCGCAGATTCCATTATCAAGAAGTGCATCCACGGCTTCTTGTAGCAATTTTTCCTGAGATATTATTAATTCTTCTGGCGTAGCTATACTTGTTGTTAATAGATCTGTAAGAGTATTATTCCGATAGATAATTCTTCTATAGATTTCATTAATATCCGAGGTCACTAGTTTATCCTCATCTATATGATAGATTGGTCTCAACTCAGGAGGAAGAACTGGTAATAGACACAAAACCATCCATTTTGGTTCTATATTTGTTCGAATAAAATGCTTAGCCAATTTCATGCGTCTAAGCAAAAAATCTTTTCTTCTTCCAACTTTTCGATCTTCCCATTCATTCCCTGTGGGTTCCTCTTCCTCCAATTCTTTCCATTCTACCAATGAATAATCTATAATAATTCGTAAATCTAGATTGGCTAATTGTTGTCTGATAGAACCTCCCCCGGTAGACATCTCTCGATTTCGAAATGTATCGAAGCTCCGGGTAGTAAAAAAAATGGGGATCCTGTATTTCCAGGGTTGGATTTCATATTCCAATAAACCCCGTAATCGTAAAAAAGTGGGTTTTTTATCTATGGGCCTAGCAAAATAAAAATTGGGATAGGATCTCCCCCCCCCTCAAAATCGGACGTGAAAGTTTCCTTTCATCCGGCTCAAGTAGGTATACCAAATCAAGAAAAAAAGAAAGGAGTTCTCGCTTTCCAATTCTAGAAAACTCCAAAAAGATCTACTCCTTACTCAAGTTTCCAGTGAAGACCAAGCAAAACCTCATTGATTCCGTCTTCCTTAATTATTTTTCTTTAGATTTTCTAAATTCTTTATTCAATTATGACATAAATGAAAAAATTCTTGAGTAGTCTACTTCCCCTCGAATGATGAATCCCGTAATTCTTAATTAAAGAGAGTACCTTGGAATTCATAAGGAATTTACTTGTCTATGTACTGTTCCATTCGATCTTTTAGGTCCCGACTTCACCTCGACGGTTAGGCCACGATGCCCTTAAAGTCTATATGCGATAGATAGACTCTTGTAACCATGACATCTTTTCTATTTGCTTACTTCAACATAATTTTTTTCTAAAAAAAAGGGAACTGCTTCATTCCACAAAAGAAAAAGTCTTTTTTTTTACGAGGTATAACTATAAATTCTTATGAAATCGACCATAGATCAATTCCCTTTTTGGGGAGCGTCTTGAATACATCCCTAATTCTGAGCTTCATGTTACTCCTACCAAGAAACATGTCAGGTACAGGGCACCCCGATTGGATTAAATGGGATGACAGTTTCTCATTTCGAATCTGTAAAATCAGAATTTCGATCAAATCACACACCGCAGTATACTAGGTCTTCTAATTCGTTAAGCGGTTTATCTAAAAGATTCACAATATAACTAGGAAGACGTTTCAAATACCACACATGCATTACCGGGTATGCGAGTTTGATGTAGCCCATTTGATATCTTCGTATCCGAGAATCAACAAACTCGACTCCGCATTGTTCACAAAATTGTGGGTCTTCCTTTTCATCTCCGATTACTCGATAATTTCCACAAGCACAAATTCCACTTTTGATAGGCCCAAAAATTCTTTCACAAAATAATCCATCTTTTTCTGGTTTATTGGTTTTGTAATGAAAGGTATAAGGTTTTGTCACCTCTCCAACTATCTCGCCATTAGGTAGGATTTTTTTGGACCAAGTACTTATTTGTTGAGGAGAAACTAATCCAATTCGGAGTTGTTGATGTGTATATCGATCGATCATAGAAGAAAACTTCTGCTTCATTTCGATTAAGCTTCCTTCCTATTAAGCTGGAAAGTCTTCTCAGATACAAGAAAATGATTCAGTTCCAGAGCTAAAGATCGTAGTTCTCGAACGAACAATCGAAAAGATTCTGGAGCATCCTCAGGAGTCGGTATTCTTCCTCCAAAGATTATAGTACCAAGTACTTCCTGGCGCGCTCTAATATGATCAGATTTATAAGTAAGCATCTCTTGTAAAATATAAGCAACGCCAAACCCCTCTAAAGCCCAAACCTCCATTTCTCCTACCCGTTGTCCCCCTTTCTTGGCCCTTCCTTTAAGGGGTTGTTGTGTAAGACGTGAATAACGCCCACTGGAACGCCCATGGATTTTATCATCAACTTGATGAATTAATTTCAAGATATAAGGATTCCCTATTATAACAGGTTGTTCAAAAGGATCCCCCGTTCTTCCATCAAATATTCTGCTTTTTCCTGGAGACTCGGGTTCAAATATCCATGGATTTGCTGTTTGCTTACTGGCTTCATATAATTCAGAAAACACCAGTTTTCTCGAAGCTTCTTGTTCATATCTCTCATCAAAAGGTGCTATTCGATAATGTCTGTCTAGCAAACTCCCCGCTAACCCGAGTGAAGATTCAAATATTTGTCCTACATTCATTCGTGAAGGTACTCCTAATGGGTTGAAGACCATATCAACGGGTCTTCCATCTTGCAAATAAGGCATATCTTGCCTAGGCAAAATTTTTGAAATGATACCCTTATTTCCATGTCTTCCAGCTACTTTATCGCCTACTTTGATTTCACGTTTCTGTAAAATATATACACGAATACTTTCTGTTTTCTCTGTCTCATCTGTCTTAGAACTCTGGACCCATCTCACATCAATAACCCGGCCCCTACCGCCTATAGGTAGTTTTAGACAAGTTTCTTTTGAAGTATATACCCGCATGCCAAGTATGGTTCGTAACAATCTATCTTCCGGGGCATACGATGATTCTTTCACCATTTGGGGCGTTAATTTACCTACTAAAATATCACCTGTTTCGACCCAAGATCCCAGCATTACAATTCCATTTTTGTCTAAATTTCGGAGTAAATGTACTTCTAAATGCGGTATTTCATTAGTGACCCTTTCGGGGCCTTGGTTAATCTGAATTTCATATTTACGTATATGAAAAGAAGTATAAATATCTTCATATACTAAGCGCTCGCTAATGAGTACTGCATCTTCAAAATTGTAACCTTCCCATGGCATATAAGCTACTAATACGTTTTTCCCCAAAGCGAGTTCACCACCAACTGTAGCAGCACCATACGCTAAAATTTGTCCCTTTTTAATGCATTTGCCCCGCTGAACCTGGGGTTTTTGATGCATACAAGTATTTTTGTTGGAACGTTCATACATAACTAATGGAATCCTTAGAGTATCCCCATTACCTGATAAAAGGATCTTGTCAGTATCGGTATAAAGAATCTTTCCCTCGTGTTCGGCTATAGCAAGAGCCCCTGAATCTAGAGCCGCTTGGCCTTCCAATCCAGTGCCAACAATGCACTTCTCGGACTGAGAAAGAGGGACTGCTTGACGTTGCATGTTAGAACTCATTAAAGCCCGATTCGCATCATTATGCTCGATAAAAGGAATGAGGGAAGCTCCAATAGAAAAATATTGGAAGGAAAAAATACTTCGAAGATGAACCTGTTCCCATGCAATAGTCAGGAATTCTTGACGATATCGAGCTGGAACAACCTGTTCTTCCTGAATACCCTGATTCAAGGCTAAAGAATTTCCTGCCGCTACCATATAGTATTCATCTCTACCCGGTGATAAATAAAGCATCCGTGCCCCTTTTGTTGATCTCTCAGAAATTTTATAAAACGGACTTTCTAGAGACCCCCAACGACCAACCCTCGCATGAATTGCTAAGGATCCAATAAGTCCAACATTTATTCCTTCAGATGTGTCAATTGGGCAAATCCGCCCATAGTGACTAGGATGAATATCTCGTATTGGAAAAGTAGCAGTTCGCGCAGTTAATCCCCCCGGGCCCAAATAACTCAATTTTCTCCCATGAACTATTTGTGTCAATGGATTAGTTCGATCCAAAACTTGAGATAATGGGTGTAAACGGAAAAAAACTTTATAAGTATCTGTTAATGGGGTTGAATTTACCAAGTTCTGAGGAGTTGGTGTCCAGTTATGCTTAAGTGCTGCATATATGTTTCCTCGAGCCATATTTTCTAAACGAGCCAAGGCCAATCCAAATTGCTCTTGTAAAAGATCTGCTACAGAACGAATACGTTTATTTTGCAAATGATTCATATCGTCAAGTGTACCCATTCCAAATTTTATTCGAATCAAACGATCCGCGGCTGCCAATATATCTCGCGGTAACAAAAATGTATTGTTCTGGGGTATATCAAGGTTCAGTCTCCGATTCATATTTCGTCGACCAATCCCTCCCAATTCACATCTTTGTTGAAAGAATTTTTTTTGTAAATCCTTAGATAAGGATTCAGAAAATACCGGATCTCCCTCTACACAAGCAAATTGTTGATAAAACTCTAAAATAGCATTTTCTTTTGACCCGATTTTTTTTTTATCATTTAGAAAAGACAAAAATAGTTCAGGATAGCAAACATTCTCTAGAATTTCTCTTATATTCAACCCCATAGCTGATAATAGAACTAGAATAGATAGTTTTTGTTGCCTACTCACACGAACCCATATCCTTGATTTTCTATCAATCTCTAATTCTAATCTTCCTCCCCAATCTGATATTATGGTGCCGGTATAGACCGAAATTCCGTTATCGTTCAATTCTGACTGGTAATAAATACCGGGACTTTGCAATATTTGATTGATCACAATTCTATATATTCCATTTACTATAAAAGCTCCCAGAGAAGTCATTAGAGGGATCTTTCCTATCAAAATTGTTTGTTCTTGGATATACCTACGCCTATCGTTTTTCCAAATGAGTCTCGCGGATACATATAATTCAGAAGAATATGTGAGTGATTCATACACAGCATCTCTTTCCTTTATCGGGGGTTCTACCAATTGATATCTTTCGAAAAATAATTCAAAGTCAATTTCTTGATTTGTATCTTCAATTTTTGGAAACTTAGAAAGTTCTTCTGTCAAACCCTGATCAATGAACCTACAAAATCCTTCAAATTGTATCTGATTAAATCCAGGTATTGTGGACATTGCGTCTATCCCGGATTATTTTGAAATTGTGAGTTATTTATATTCATCCATAGCGAATTCTCAAAAAAAAAAAAAAAGAAATACCATTTTGGCTGGCTCATTATCCATCAAATCCTATAGATCTAGCAATGATGGAATTTCGATTCTATGAATCTTTGACTGGAATCTATGAGATAGGTGGAATACAAATTGATACTTAATTTAAATTGTCATTTTTAAGAGATGCAAATGGAACGGAATTGAGAAAACAGTCCTAGAAAGAGGATTCTCCCACTTAGGCTTACTATGCTTTGGGATTTTTTTTTAGAATCTCAAAACTGATTGAGTTTCTTATATTATAATGTATAACGCTATTGAGATTCTAATCTACTTGAAGATTGAATACCAGAAAACTATATGAATGTTGTATTTCTTAACTTATTAACGTGCGGATATACCTAATCTATTGACAGTATGACTTAGGGCCCCCTATAATCAAATTGGATAAATTTTGGATAACTTGACCGTACAAATCAGACTTTGGTAAAGTTTAGTCCACTGCAGATCTAGAGGAAAGGTTCTTGAAATCAAGTTCCAAGATTGTATAGTTTAATGGTAAAGTTTGATTACCATTCACTCCCAGATTTGATTACCATTCACTCCCAGAATAGTTAACGAGTTTTGTGGCCTTAGGCCTTATTACCTATGGTATTTGTCTTATTACCTATTTTGTCTTATTACCAATTGTATTTGTATTGTCTAGTGATTTTTTATTTCCTAAAGGTGGCCAGCCCTCGGCAACTATTTTTTCTAGTTTATTTATGAATAAAGGTGGCCATAGGCCCCTATGGTCCAGTGGTTACGACCTCTCTCTTTCACGGAGAAAACGAGGGTTCAAGTCCCTCTGGGGGTATAGACCCAAGACTATAGGAGTAGGAGTTTATATCAAGTGAAATGTAGTTGTCAAGTCCTCAGCTTAGCCAGTGGCATTTTCTATTAAGTGAAATGTAGTTGTCAAGTCCGCCTGGCAGACGAAAGGAAGTTGATTATGGAACGTCTAAAATGAATTAGGCGTTGGGTCGATGCCCGAGTGGTTAATGGGGACGGACTGTAAATTCGTTGACAATATGTCTACGCTGGTTCAAATCCAGCTCGGCCCAACAATTCGACAATCTACTATCAGATGGTAGAACCCTCTTGTTCTTAAGAAATACCTGATAAGAGAGAATAAAAAAGAATCCAAATTTTCTGCTATATCTCTTCTTATTTCCCCGGGATTGTAGTTCAATAGGCAAGAGCACCGCCCTGTCAAGGCGGACGTTGCGGGTTCGAGCCCCGTCAGTCCCGACGGATCCAATAAGTACATCAATTCGCCTCTCTTTTTTCTGTGAAAGAAGGGGCAGAGAGCGTAATTCAATTCCGAAGGGGTTTCCCCTCTTTTTTTTCAGGATTCTGTCGAAGAAAGAACAAACCCTAAACTAAAATGAAAATAACTAAAATAGTGAAGTTGATAGAATATTCGATCTTTTCTCCCGCGACTCATCTTTCTCATACTTCTTTGTCTTCCAAATAAAATTGGATCATTAAAATTTAGAACCTAATTCCTCTCTTTTTCCACTTCACTTGTATTGTTTGTTGGGGTTTTGTAGTTAATGGAAACGGACGGGTGGTTAGATGATACTTCATTTGATGGTTCTACAAGGAAGAACTAAGGTAGGGTATAGAAAAGAAAGAACAGAAAAGAAGGATCAATAAAGGAATTTTTTATTGGTCCGGGAATCCAATCTTGGATTCGGTATGGATAAAAGATCTTCGTATGTTATACTATTCAATTCTCGACGACGAATTAATTTAATAGCTCAGATATTGTTATTCATGATATTGATCCGATTCAAGATCATTGATAGGTAATGCATTCATTGAATTGACAGGTGAAAGATTTATCATCTCTATGGGATTAAATCCCGAGTTATTGTGAAATAAAAAAAAAACGATGAGATTATGGAAGTAAATATTCTTGCATTTATTGCTACTGCACTGTTCATTCTAGTTCCTACTGCTTTTCTACTTATCATTTACGTAAAAACAGTCAGTCAAAATGATTAATTACTTTAAATTAAACTTGACTTCTGAGTTCTTATCAATAATTGAAGAAATCAAATGAAAAGGATTCTATTTTTGCGTCTTAAATGAAATCAACGGGCTATAATGGGCGGTATTCTATGAGATCCGAGAGTCTGGTAAGTAAGAAAAAAATTTCTTTCTTACTTACCAGACTCTCTATTAGTGTTATAGTAGTGTATAAAGTTGTACTTGACTTTCTAATTTCTAAGAAAGTTGGTATACTATATTATTTTCTATCTTCAATATATGTAGTTATTCATCCATATATGGAATTCACGTAGAACCCAATTCTATTTCTTTCTGAAATACTCGTTTTACTCTTATAGAATACAGTTCTCCACTAGAATCCAATGGAATTTCGAAATGAAGATATTTTGATTTGAAAAGAATTTCAATTCAAATCAAAAAATGCGTTGCAGAACGATCTATAAAACAATTGATACCGTTTCATTCCTCAACTAAATAGGAGTGCTTCTAAAGTCCACTTCTTCCCCATACTACGAGTGAAAGGGAAAATGTAAAGACTACCATTAAAGCAGCCCAAGCGAGACTTACTATATCCATGTGAATTATGTCCCTTATTTCTATGATAGAATTCTTCCATTATTGCTCACTAATAATAGTAGAATCAATGGTCCAGAGTCAAAAAGGGATTCTGGCCGAACACTATTGATGAACCAATCAAATAAATCCATTTCTAACAAATTCCTATATGATTTCTAATCGGGAAAGACTAAACACAAGTAAAATCCACAATGACACTACAAAGGAATGTTACTAATATAACATATAGTAATAAAAAAAAGGGCCCATTCCTTTTTTTGTTGCCCTTCAAATTAAAAATGGATCAATTGCTATCTATTACATACTTTTATTTCCTAATTTGATCTAATCCGTGCCCTTTCCCGATTGTCTTTCTGAAGCAGTTGGGAGATAGTATAATGGGTTTCAAAAAAAAAAAAAAATTATTTTTTTTTGCACTTTTTCTATACTTTTTCTATCAAAAAGTAAATTATCCATCCAATCTCAATCTAATAGTGATTGAATACCTCACCACTCAGAGATTCCCGCGAGTCTATATATGTAGATTACAGTAGAGAAAGGACTTTCCACAACTAGTAGTTTAATTTTCCGCCGGCTATCTAATGAAATTCAAGACCCAATCAGTAGACATTACATTAGCAGTAGAAGGGAATCGGAAAGTCTTGCTTCAACCACTAGAATCTTTCTTTGAATTTTAGATTCAAAGATTTCCAATCTTTTACAAAATCCCCAGAACAGATGTTTAGAATCAACCAAGTATCAACAGTCCCCTTATTCTGTTCTGCTGGGGAAAATTTGGGTAAGTTATATCAGCAGATAAGATATTTCGATTCGTTTGTTGATGAGGCGGCACCCGGATTTGAACTGGGGAAAAAGGATTTGCAGTCCCCCGCCTTACCACTCGGCCATGCCGCCAAAACGATACACAATAGGAGAAAATTTTCCCTTTTTGGGTTGGATTACTAAACTTTAGTTTATTGTACTTGTATCTTGCATCCCTTTTTTAATCCTTTTTCTAAATTGATAAAAATTATAAAAGAAACCCTTTCTTCCCCTTTTGATTGTATTTGATCCACCCCTTCGATTGATTGTATAGTATCTCAAAACACACAATGCCGAAAAACTTCCCCTCACTTTTCTATTGAAAAATAAAATGTATATTTTCATTCAAAAAAAGCAAAATTTATGACAAAAGGGAACCATTAACTATTCATTGACTGAGAATTCCTGAATGATTCTTGGATTTGAATCTCCAATTTGGTTTGCCTAATGACATAAGCAAATACAAATTGATACATACTTAATTGATTCTTTTGAATCAAAAATCCTTCTCAATTTCCATTATAACAAAAATTATAAGTATATGTAAACCCCAGAACGGAAATTGTTACACAGATCCAAAATTGGGTATCTTATTGAGAGTATGTTGCCCATCAAGAAAGGGAATTCGTTGGAACAAAAGAAGGCCCGGCTGGGTATTGACCGGGCCAGTCCCAAAAGGCACTTCGAACAAAAGAAAAGCAAAAAGGTCTTCTTTATTTATCTTTCTATTTGGATCTTTCGAGCATCTAAATGGAATTGCTAATTATATAATAACGATAAAGAATGTGAAAGAAAAACTTTCTTTAATCCTTACTTGATGTGTAATGTAACATAGTAATTCTCTTTTTCAATTGGGAGAGATGGCTGAGTGGACGAAAGCGGCGGATTGCTAATCCGTTGTACGAGTTATTCGTACCGAGGGTTCGAATCCCTCTCTTTCCGTTTCCGTTGATGACTTTCTATTTTTTTCTTTCAAATTTCGCAAACCCCTTTTTCTTTTTTCCTAGTTAAACGTGTGGAAATAAAATCTTAAGAAAATTGGAAAATCAAGCAAGAAAAACGAAATTTTTATTTTATTCTTCACGTCCAGGATTACGTCCTGGATCATTGGATAGGAATCCAAAGATGAAGAGAGAAACAAAGAATATGACTACTGTGTAAACGAAAAGTTTGAGAGTAAGCATTACACAACCTCCAAGATCATTTTTTGAAAAAGAAAAACGAGAAAAGATAATAGATCCTCCATTTTTATATCACATATCCTATTTTGACACCAAGAAATGAATTCTAGAAATAGAAAAGAATGTTCAGAAATTCAAATGAAGTTGAAATTTGTAATAAGAGTCTTGGATTATCAAAAATCACTTTCATACCCACAATTAGATATTGTAAGGGACCCTAACCTAATAAGGTCTTTCGCCGGAAAAAGGATTAGAATCGGGAAATGGGGCGAGCCGTATTTCTCGCGGCTATCCAAGAATTTCAATGTTTGAATCGAAGGTTCATACTGTCAGACTTATTTGATCTTATCAATTGTTATAATTTTTCTCGAATAAATCATGAATTTTCTAGGATAGTATTAAAGATCTTATCGAAAACTTACAGCCGCTTGCCAAACAAAGGCTAAAAGAAAAAAGAACAGGGGTATGACTGGCATAACATCTACGATTGGATTCAAAAAAGCATAGGCTTCGGGCAATTTGGCGAAGAAAAGACTACTCGGATAAAGGGCAGAATTAAGACAGATCAAACTAAAGATATTAAGCATAACAGACATTTTGTTCGTCGAGATAATTGCATTTTGATTGAGTTCTTGATAGAAGGAAAAATGAAGAAAGTAGCGTAGACAAAAAAATCCTTCTTTTTCCGCTCAATCAAAAATCCCCCAATTCTCAAAGGAGAATAGAAGAAATCATACTTTCATACAATATCTTAATTGAATTATATGTAATGATCAATAAATTCAGTTGAATTAGAGATATACACATGTCAAAATCCTAGCGCGAATCTTTAATATTCTATAAAGAATAAAGATTTTATGTTGGGATGGAATTGACGAACACTTAATACCAATATTATTCTTTATTAGTATTAGTGTCCAATAAAAATAGAAATGGGGCGTCGCCAAGTGGTAAGGCATCGGGTTTTGGTCCCGCTATTCGGAGGTTCGAATCCTTCCGTCCCAGAGCATATCCATTAGTATCCGAATACGTCTTTTTTGTTCAACAAGGTTCTGTTTCAAGGTCTAATATTGGATAGAATACTATTCTTCTTTCTTTTTTTATTTTGAATGATTCTTTTCGGAATCATATCTCAGTTTTTCACAAACTGAACTAAATCGAGTTCAAATGATATACAAATGTAACTGAATCCTTTTGTGATCCAGATAAAGATAAGATGGGACATAGATCACAGTTGCAGAAAGATTACTTAACCTGAGGTTAAACAAAATAGGAAAATACATAGAAAAGAGGAAGTGCTTAGCCTATAGATATGTATTGTTATCCTATTTCAGTGACAATAGTCTTTCTATTTTTGTGAAAAAGAATTTGCATCCCTAAAATCTTTCAATTTAAATATTTAACAATCATATTTCTTTTTATTGTTCGATCTATTTAGCTTATTTGCTTTAAATCATTAACAATTCGATTCGAAAAGAAACAGAGATTCTTATTTCTTATGATAATCCAATGTAGTCTTTTGAGAATCAAATGTAGTCTTTACTGTAAAACTTAACTCAAATAATGATGTAGAAGTAGGAAACTTTTTCAATTATCAAGATTTGTAATGATTCCTTATGGGTTGAATCTTTGGGAAGTTGGAAATGGGCCAGTCTATCTTATTGAGTCACTTGAAGAGGCAGAGTCAAATAGAATTTATTTATTCGTGTTATTTCTGTTAGTGTTCTTTCTGTCAGTTATGTTATTTCTATATTTATATTTAGAGATTTATAGGAAAATGTTCCATTCATACAAAAAAAGCCCGGGTCTTGCTGAGATTTCTTCATAAAAATATTTATTATCTATGTAATGTCTCTGTACCGACTGAACCAATGACTATTCATGATTCCATAATTGAATCAATTCCATACTGGTTCCAAATTAGAGGAATGTTATGGTAAAACTTCGTTTAAAACGATGTGGTAGAAAGCAACGTGCGACTTGAAGGACACGATCCGGTGTGGATTCTTATTCTTACATCCACCATTTTATATAGGAATGAAGGTGCTCTTGGCTCGACGTCGTTTGTTCTATTCTACTAGAACCCTTCTTTTTTTATTGGGTTGCGATGTAAATAGTTCATGATGGAGCTCGAGTAGAAAGCATTTCTCAGGGGCAACGATCTAGGGTTAATGCCAATCGATAAATTGGAACAACTTCGTAAGTATATCTTCGATATAGAAATCGAAAGGATCAGATTCGAGCAAATTTTCAATTCAAAAAAATTTGTTGGAACCACTAAAACTTTTTCGATCCACAGTGTATCGCGTATGAATCAACCGTCGGTATGATTCTTTGATAGAAAGAAATCACAAAAGGGGTATGTTGCTACCATTTTGAAAGGATTAAGAAGCACCGAAGTCATGTCTAAACCCAATGATTTAAAACAAAGATAAAGGATCCCAGAACAAGGAAACACCACTTCAATTGTCTCATGGATCCGAATAAAGAATTCAAATAGATTTTAAACGAGACAAAAGGGGGGGGTTAAAGACCACTCAATAAAAAAATATCTTAAATATTTTTTTTTAATATATTTGAGAATTATTGAACTTGAGTTATGAGTACAAATGATTTTTGAGTTTTCAGGAAGGAAGCTAAATAAACTAAATAAAAATGACTATGAGTTAAATTATAGGCTAATTTCTGTTACGGATTCCTTTACTATTTCTTATAATTTTATCCATAGACAAAACTTCGAATCATTTTTTCTCGAGCCGTACGAGGAGAAAACTTCCTATACGGTTCTAGGGGGGGGGGGTTCTTTTTCATCTACATCTATCCCGATGAGCCGTCTATCGAATCGTTGCAATTGATGTTCGATCCCGAAGAGAAGGAAGAGATCTTCGGAAAGTGGGTTTTTATGATCCGATCAAGAATCAAACTTATTTAAACGTTCCCGCTATTCTCTATTTCCTTGAAAAAGGTGCTCAGCCCACAGGAACTGTTCAGGATATTTTAAAAAAGGCAGAGGTTTTTAAGGAACTTTGCCCTAATCAAACATCAAACGAAATTCAATTAAATTAAGGAAATAATAAAGGTAGGATAGTGATTTCTATATCATTTTGGATATCTTTTCTATACTATGTTTTTTTATTTCCTTCTTTTCTTGCTCTATTCGTATC